ATATTAGATTTAGTATGTAAGGTATAACTATGAAAAGAGGAAGAAGACGAGCTACAAGAAAAATTCCTGCTGCTACCATGGTAGCAGCATGGATAAGAGCCGAAATAGGGGTAGGCCCTTCCATGGCATCGGGTAACCAGACATGAAGGGGAAATTGGGCAGATTTAGCAACTGCGCCGGAAAATAATAAGAAGGCACATAAAGTAACAAATAAAGGATTAACTTCATTATTATAAACCAAGTGTTTGAATATTTCAAACAAATCCCGAAATTCAAAACTGCCTGTTATCCAATAAAAACCTAAAATTCCTAATAATAACCCCAAATCCCCAACACGATTAGTTACAAACGCTTTTTGACAAGCATTAGCCGCACTGGGTCGGGTGAACCAAAAACCTATTAATAGATAAGAACACATTCCAACTAATTCCCAAAAAATATAAATTTGTATTAAATTCGAACTAGTAACTAATCCCAACATTGAAGTATTGAAAAAACTCATATAAGCAAAAAATCTCACATATCCCCCATCATGAGACATATAATTATCACTATAAATAAGAACCATAATGCCAACACTTGTGATTAATATTAACATAATAGAAGTAAGTGGATCAACCAAGTAGCCAAACTCTAAAGAAAAATCATTATTGATAGTCCAAGACCATACAGATTGATAGACAGAATTGGTATTTAGTTGCTGAATAAAGAAATGGGCTGAAAAAAGCATAACTATACTTAATAATAAAACACTCGGAAAAGCCCACATACGGCGAAGATTTTTAGTTGCCGTTGGAAAAAGTATAAGTCCTGCTCCTATTAACATAGGAACTGGAAGTGGAATGAACGGTATGATCCATGAATATTGATATGTATATTCCATAAAAAAATAAATAAAAAAAAAATTATCTTAATTAATTGTTTCTGACTCACTGGTTCTTATTTCTTTTCTTTTGAAAGCGATCGATTAATAAAATAATAATAAAAATTAAGAAAAGAAAACTTAATATATAATTTTTCAGCCTTAATTCTTCGGAATCTTTCCAAACGACTTCAACTATTTCAAACGAAGATGAAGAGTTAGGGTTAGTCAAATGATATGAACAAGTTACGAGTGAAAAAGAAATAAGTACTTTAGTTCTTTAGTTTATTATTAATATTGAATTGAATTGTTAATATGAAATTTATATTTTTAAGTAAAATTTTATGAAGATAAAAACAAAAAATTGCATTTTCGGTCTAATTATTCTAATTATTACGTATTAAAATAGTTTTTTTATATCTATAGAGCAAGGATAAATAATGGCAGCAAAAATAGTATTTTATACGAATTATAGGAACCATAACTTGACCCATAAAACCGATTTTCCATAAAATAAACCAAAAACTCTTTATTGCAGTTTGTTTGGGTTTATTTTATTCCCAATCATTAACGAATTCTTTTTAGAACTAATTAATTGTCTTCCATTACAATTACAATAAAAGCTATTTGTATTGTAGGAAATGCTATCCCACACTTTTTTATGTAAAATAAAAACGGAGGGGCCAATAAAACGACTTTTAGAAAGTATTTTTTATATTTTAATCTATTAACTACTAGGCTCATTCGAGTTTGAAAATTAAGTGTACTTTTTCTTCGAACTTGACCAATTTAATTAATATAATAGAAAAAGAAAAGTTATTAAAGTTTTGGTAGGAGAGGTATTGAGTTTTCAAACCTTTCGATGTATTTTATTACATGTAAGAATGTAACATGACAAAAAAAGAAAGCAAACACGCAACCCCTTTGTTTGTATTTTTTTTTTTTTTCAACTTCAATCTATTCTATTTGGCTTATTTGGCTATAGTAGATCTTATTGTTCTTAGTAATATTTTATAATATTTTTCCATAGACCTTGGGAGTGTAATTTAGAGAATAACTAGATAGAGATTATAGTAAAGAACAATTGATTTTGAACAATAGATGTCTTTCACATCCAATCGCCGAACCTATTATCATTTTTTAATGGCAGTTCCAAAAAAGCGTACCTCTAGTTCAAAAAAACGTATTCGTAAAAATAGTTGGAAAAGGAAGGGGTATTGGGCAGCATTGAAAGCTTTTTCATTAGCTAAATCTCTTTCTACCGGTAGCTCAAAAAGTTTTTTTTATGTGACAAATAAATAAAAAACCAATAGATTAAATAATACGGATCGGTCTAATTCGAAATTCGAAAAAGAGTCTCATTTTTGTTAGAATTTTTTTATTTATAAGTTTTTTTCTATAATTTAGAAGTTATAAAAATATTATAATAATAGTAAAATAATCTAAATTACTATTTCATTTTCATTAAAAAAAAAGATTTCCATTTAATATTGTTATTGATCAGGTTAAAACATTAGAAGAGGTAAATCTTTTTTTTAGTCGAAATAAGAATTCGGTTGTCTACTGAATTTACAAAATGAATGGTATTCTTTTGTTTGAAAAAAGAATAAATGCAAGCACAAGGTTTCACCTTTGGTTTTGGTATGCTTTATCATTTTCAAGATGGGGATTCTCACCCTCCCCATCGACTTGACTCGATAATTCATTTTTTTTTAGTTCAATCCATGGATTGAAGTCAAAATTATCTAGTTACAAACGTTCTTCTTTATTTTCAGGAGACCGTAAAGTAATAAACTACGAAACGAAAAATCCCGTTCCGTTGTTAGTTAAATTAAAAAAACGTATACCCTAAAATAAACAATGAAAAGAAAATAATAAAAAAATAATAAAAAAAACGATTTGAAACAAACTTTTAGTCATCAATTTTAATGTTTCCTAAAAAAATATTGAATTAACCACCTCAATCTCGACGATTAAATAAAAATAGGTTATTATGATTTCGAATAAGCCGCTATGGTGAAATCGGTAGACACGCTGCTCTTAGGAAGCAGTGCTAGAGCATCTCGGTTCGAGTCCGAGTGGCGGCATGGCTTTTTCTAAAAGAGTAAGCCCTATAATGAATTCAATTCCCGATTTCAATTACTATAATTGAGGCCCCCCGTTTTTAAAAATTTTTATGATATTTTCAACTTTAGAGCGTATATTAACTCATATATCCTTTTCAATCATTTCAATTGTAATTACAATTCATTTGATAACTTTATTAGTCGATGAAATCGTAGGACTATATGATTCATCAGAAAAGGGGATGATAGCTACTTTTTTCTGCATAACAGGATTGTTAATTACTCGTTGGATTTTTTTGGGGCATTTACCATTAAGCGATTTATATGAATCATTAATTTTTCTTTCGTGGGGTTTTTCCATTATTCATATGATTCCTTATTTAAAAAAACAAAAAAACCATTTAAGCGCAATAACCGCGCCAAGCGCTATTTTTACCCAGGGTTTCGCTACTTCGGGTCTTTTAACTGAAATGCATCAATCCGCAATATTAGTACCTGCTCTCCAATCCCATTGGTTAATGATGCACGTAAGTATGATGGTATTGGGCTATGCAGCTCTTTTGTGTGGATCATTATTATCACTAGCTCTTCTAGTCATTACATTTCGAAAATTCATAAGGATTTTTAGTAAAAGCAATAATTTATTAACTGAGTTATTTTCCTTTGGTGAGATTCAATACGTGAATGAAAGAAACAATGTCTTACAAAACACTTCTTTGATTTCTTCTCAGAATTATTACAGATATCAATTAATTCAACAATTGGATCGATGGAGTTATCGTATTATTAGTTTGGGGTTTATCCTTTTAACCATAGGTATTCTTTCGGGAGCAGTATGGGCTAATGAAGCATGGGGATCCTATTGGAATTGGGATCCAAAAGAGACTTGGGCATTTATTACTTGGACCGTATTTGCAATTTATTTACATATTCGAACAAATAAAAATTTTGAAAGTATAAATTCTGCAATTGTGGCCTCAATGGGCTTTTTTATAATTTGGATATGCTATTTTGGAGTTAATCTATTAGGAATAGGGTTGCATAGTTACGGTTCATTTACATTACTATCTAATTGAATTGAATAAAGTACTTGACAACTAGAAGCATAGGACAGCATACGTATATATATGAAAACCATCAAGAACCATTTGAATCCTTCCATTTCCATTACTTGATTCAAATGGTTCTCAAAATGTCAAAAATCTCTGGTTATATGTTTATATTTATAATAGAATTCCAATTTTTTATTTAACTTAAGAGCATAAAAAAACTTTTTTTATTGTACAATGAACAATTTTAAAAACCATCGTATTTTTTATTTTCGTTTATTCACAAAAACTATCTATAAAAAAAAATTTGATATAATAGCTTCGACCTTGTCAACTGATAATGCGAAAACGAAATCGGGATAAATACCAATACCTATTACAGGTAAAAGGATAGAAATCGAAACAAATAACTCTCGCGGTCCAGAATCAAAAAAATAAGAGTTTGGGGCATTAAAAAGCTTGTATCCATAGAACATTTGGCGTAGCATAGATAATGAATAAATAGGAGTTAATATCATTCCAATTGCCATTACAAAAGTAATTAATACTTTTGTCATTAAAAAATATTTTTGGCTAGTAAGTATTCCAAAAAAAACTATCAATTCGGCAACAAAACCGCTCATGCCCGGTAATGCAAGCGAAGCCATTGATAAGATACTGAAAGTCGTGAATATTTTTGGAATTGCGATAGCCATTCCGCCCATTTCGTCGAGATAAAAAAGTCGTATTCTATCATAACTCGTTCCGGCCAAGAAAAAAAGCGCAGCGCCAATAAATCCGTGAGAAATTATTTGTAAAATAGCCCCATTGAGCCCTGTATCGCTTATAGAACCAATTCCTATAATTATGAAACCCATATGAGATACAGAGGAATAGGCTATTCTTTTTTTTAAATTACGCTGACCGGGAGATGTTGAAGCTGCATAGATTATTTGAATTGTGCCTACTATCATCAACCAGGGAGAAAATATAGAATGGGCATGGGGTAATAATTCCATATTGATCCGAACCAATCCATACGCTCCCATTTTTAATAAAATTCCGGCTAAAAGCATACAAGTACTATAATGTGCCTCTCCGTGGGTGTCTGGTAACCATGTGTGTAAGGGTATGATCGGTGATTTGACAGCAAAAGCAATAAGAAATCCAATATAGAATATTATTTCTAGTGCTACAGGATACGATTGATTAGCTGATGTTTCAAAATTTAATGTCGGTTCGTTGGAACCATATAAACCAAGACCTAGAACTCCCATTAATAAAAAAACGGAACCTCCGGCAGTGTACAAAATAAATTTTGTAGCTGAATACAAACGTTTCTTTCCCCCCCACATGGATAGAAGTAGATAAACGGGAATTAATTCTAACTCCCACATGATGAAAAAAAGTAAAAGGTCTTGAGAAGCGAATGGTCCTATTTGACCGCTATACATTGCTAACATTAGGAAATGAAATAGTCGGGAATCTCGAGTAACGGGCCAAGCCGCTAAAGTTGCTAAAGTTGTGATAAATCCTGTCAGTAAAATAGGTCCTATAGAAATTCCATCTATTCCCAACCTCCAGTAAAAATTAAAAAAATGGATCCATTTATAATTCTCCGTTAGTTGCATTAACGGATCATCCAATTGGAAACGATAACCGAATGCATAGGTTATTAGAAGGAGTTCCAGTATACATATACAAATAGTATACCACCTTATTACCTTATTTCCTTTATGAGGAAGAAAGAAAATTAAGGAACCCGCGAATATTGGCAAAACTACAATTAGCGTTAACCAAGGAAAATTATTCATGGTAAAAACAAAATAAACTTGGACCAGAAAAACCCGTGCTCGAAATAAATATATTTTGAGCGCGGGTTTTTGTCGGTAAGAGTAAAAAAATCAAATGTATTCGAGTAGGGTTTTCTGGAACGTATTAATAAGCTAGACCCATACTTCGAGTTGTTTCATGCCATAAATAAACGCGAACACTCAAGAAATCCGTTGGGCAGGCGGATTCGCATCTCTTACAACCAACACAGTCCTCCGTTCTTGGAGCGGAAGCGATTTGCTTAGCTTTACATCCGTCCCAAGGTATCATTTCTAATACATCGGTTGGGCAGGCTCGCACACATTGAGTACACCCTATACACGTATCATAAATCTTTACTGAATGTGACATTGAATCTATAAATTTTTGAACGTCAGAAATTTTCGATCTAGTAAACTTGTAAATGACTCATATATTTAGACATCCAGATGAATCAATAATTTACCAGAAATTTTAAAACAATCTACTTCTGGATCGACTCATGCGATAGAGCCAAGATACTTTGATTTATTACATTTTCGAAAATTTAATGTATGGTCATTTAATTCGAATTTATGAATATTAAAATTTCAATGATTAATACAATACTACTTATTCAACAAATTCGATTGATTGATACGAGTTGATTTTCTGTTACGATAAATTGACGAAACAATAGCCGGTCCAATAGCTGCTTCAGCGGCGGCAATAGCTATAACAAAAATTGAGAAAACATTTCCTTTTAATTGCCGACTATCAAAAAAATCAGAAAATGTTACGAAATTTATATTAACCGCATTCAGTATAAGTTCAAGACACATAAGGGCTCTAACCATATTTCGGCTCGTGATCAATCCATAGATACCGATAGAAAATAAGTAGGCACTCAAAACAAGTACATGCTCGAGCATCATTGGCTAACTCCTTATCAATTTTGATTCATTTCAATATGAACTGAACAACAATTCAACAGATTCAATTGACTAGAATATAAAGTCCGGAACAACGGAATATATTGTATTGATAATAGATTAAATAAAAGAATTTCTATTTTAAGTTTTAGACATAAACAATACCTATTTTAAAATTGAAGATAAAAAAATGTAATAACACAGAACAGAATTGAATTTGGATTTACTGTTGCTAATTCTATAGATTTATTACTGGCGCGCTACGGCAATTGCACCTATCAAAGCGACTAAAAGAATTATCGAAATGAATTCAAATGGAAGAAAAAAATCTGTTGATAAATGAATTCCAATTTGTTGACTATTACTTATCAAATCTTGCTCTATAATCTGGTTTGATCTTGTAGTCCAAATAATCCCGTACCATGACGTATCTGTAATAGTAACCATTAGTAAAACAAAAATACTTATACAAACAGGCAAAGTAAACCTGTCCCCAACAGTCCAAAGATTAAAATCTTTGTAATATTCTGAATCATTCATGAACATCACAGCAAATACAATTAAAACATTTATAGCTCCTACGTAAATAAGAAGTTGTGCAGCAGCTACAAAATAGGAGTTTAATAGAATATAGAATAAAGATATACAAACAAGAACCAGTCCCAATGAAAAGGCGGAATAAATGGGGTTGGTAAATAATACCACGCCTATACCTCCTAGTATAAGACCCGATCCGAGAAAGACTAAAAGAAAATCATGTATTGGTCCAGGCAAATCCATTATATGTAAAATAAGAGATAAATAAATCGAAATGTTTTTCATGACCTTATTGAGACCTGACCAGAATTTTTTTCTCTAATTTTTGAGAAACTCCTAATTAAATCCTAAGGGATGTGACTAAATGTAGGTACAATTATTGGGCTAATTTTATTCTTTATCTGAAGGAGTAGTTCTAATCCGAAAACTTTATATTTCGAAATATATAATATATAGATATATTAATTAATAGATTTAAAATCCAAACTAAGACTTGGTTCTTACCAACCAATCAACACTTGGAATTTGTAGTTATTGACCAAACAAAACGAAAGAACCAAAAATTTATTTAAATTAGATCAAAACCGAACCTTAGTATTGTTAAAGTAATTGGAAATTTTTCTTTAATCAAGAGATTTACTTTTTTTTATTTGAGGCGAATTAAAAATTGTTCTAATTGTATAATCGTCACTTACTGACATTGGTAAACGACCCAAAGCAATTTGATTATAATTTAATTCGTGACGATCATAAGTAGAAAGTTCATATTCTTCAGTCATTGATAAACAATTTGTTGGACAATACTCAACACAATTTCCACAAAATATACAGATTCCGAAATCAATACTATAATTAAGTAATCGTTTCTTGCGAATATCCGTTTCCAATTTCCAATCAACAACGGGTAGATCTATAGGACATACACGAACACATACTTCGCAAGCAATACATTTATCAAATTCAAAATGAATTCGACCCCGGAAACGCTCCGCGGTGATTAATTTTTCATAAGGATATTGAATAGTTACGGGTAAACGATTTGCGTGGGATAAAGTAATCATGAAACTTTGACCAATGTATCTTGCAGCCCGTATTGTTTGTTGCCCATAATTCATGAACCCAGTTACCATAGAAAACATATCGTGAATATATATATATGAATAATTTTATGTTTGTTTATTTCTCTTGGTTGATACAAGTTGTGAATATAGAATATTCCGTTACAGCGAAAAGAGTTGGGAAGAAGTTGTTAATAATAGATTACCGAGCGAGATAGGTAAAAGAAATTTCCATCCAAGATTTAATAGTTGGTCCATTCTTAGCCTCGGCAAAGTCCATCTTGTTGTGATAGGAATGAACAAGAACAAATAAGTTTTAGCTAATGTAATAAAGATACCAATTATCGCTCCAAAGACCCCGCCCATTTTATTTATTTCAAAAAACTCAGAAACATACATGTCCGGAATAGAGATATTCCAACCTCCCAAGTAAAGAACTGTTACAAATAATGAAGAAACTAATAGGTTTAGATAGGAAGCAACATAAAATAAACCGAATTTGATACCCGAGTATTCGGTTTGATAACCTGCTACTAATTCTTCTTCTGCTTCTGGTAAATCAAAAGGTAATCTCTCACATTCTGCTAGGGAAGAGATGAGAAAAATGATAAACCCTATAGGCTGACGCCACAAATTCCACCCCCCCAAACCATATTTTGATTGCGCCTCAACTATATCAATTGTACTTGAACTGTTAGATAATCATAGTCGGTGATACCATCACTGTTACCATCGCTATTACAGAACCGTACATGAGGTTTTCACCTCATACGGCTCCTTGAAGGCCTTAAATAAATCTAAGGACCGGGTAAGTTTTATTTTTATTTTATCTTGATATGTTTGTAGGATGAATAAGGTAAAACTTTATTGGACGGTCCAAAATTAGACCATATTGAATTCTGTCTGTTATAATTATTATTTATTTGTTTATATTATTTTAATAATAAAATAAATATAAATAAATAAAGTACTTCTGAATTGATCTCAACCCCTCTTTAAATAATAAAAATTATTCTTTGTTGAGTAATAACTTAATTCTTCAATAAAATACTTCTTGTAGAAATATCAATTTGTAAAAATATCAATAAACCGTCTTTTTCACTAAAAAAAAATTCCATATTAATTCATGAATTATGATACAAATTCTATATATATGTATATGTATATGGAAAAAGATAAAAAGGATTTTTTTATTGGAATTGGGTTTCTTTCTCTTTTTTTTTTTCGTTCCTATTCTTCTTTCTATTTCTGAGAAAAACAGGGCTTACAAAATAAAGTAAAGGTTTTTTTCGTTCCCAATAGTTATGTATTTAATCGGTGGATAGGAGCATACTCTGGATTGGAATCTTGCTTTGGGGAGTACTGCCTAATAATTTCTACCAACTTTAAGCCCCAATTAGTATTCTTTGTTTGTATATTATGTCAAAATGTTCTTTTGGATAATTTACATAATATCCAGTTCCATTACAAATCCGTTTCATATCTTGGTGTTTCTAACCATCCACTCTTTTTTGTTCAACCCCCCGTTATGATAATACGTGTATGGTAATACATACAAATAATAGTTAAAACTCAATACAGTGGATCTTTTGAGTCCGCTTCAAGTCAGGATGACTAATCAACCAATCTTGGGGTAAACGGTTTCTTATGTTTATTTCCGCTTAACTCTTTAATTCTTATACATGGAAAATGAGACTCAATATTTTTACTGCGAATTTATATATTCTAAATTATCTTATTTATACTTAATTTATATATTATATATAAGCTGTTTTCTTTCACTCATATAACTATTTGATTTAATTCTTCAATCCGAAATCCGAATAATTAATAAAAAAAAAGGAAGATATCTACTCTACTCAATTCATTCCTAGACAGAAAGAATAAAGAAAAGTTTATGTCTATATATCAACGAATCGCACGTAGAGATATGGATAACACACATAAAGTTAATGGTATTTCATAACTAATCGATTGAGCAGCAGCTCGTAGACCACCTAAAAAGGAATATTTATTATTTGACCCGTATCCTGACATAAGAAGTCCAATGGGAGCAATACTTGAAATGGCAATCCATAAAAAAACACCAATATTGAGATCCGCTAAAACAAGGCGATAACCAAACGGAACTACTAAATAGCTTACTAAAATGGATATAACTGCTATGGATGGACCGATACTGAATAAACGAGTATCTCCTCTAGATGGAAAAAGATTTTCTTTGAAAAGAAGTTTTGTCCCATCTGCTAGAGCTTGAAGAACTCCCAACGGGCCGGCGTATTCAGGTCCAATACGTTGTTGTATTCCCGCAGATATTTCTCTTTCTAACCATACAATTACCAGTACGCCTATTGTGATTCCCAATACAAGAGTCAAAATAGGAATAAATAACCATATAATTCCATAGACCTCTTTTAAAAATTCCAATCTATAAAAAGAATCGATATCTTGTACTTCTGGTGTATCAATTATCATTTCAACGATCAACTTCTCCCATAATGATATCTATACTCCCTAGTATTGTCATAATATCAGCCAATTTCATTCTTTTAACTAACTGAGGAAGAATTTGCAAATTTATAAAACCCGGCGGTCGAATTTTCCATCTCCAAGGAAAACCACTTCGATCCCCTATCATAAAAATCCCCAATTCTCCTTTTGGGGCTTCGACTCTCACATAAAGTTCTTGTTTCGGCAATTCAAATGTAGGAGAAGGTTTTTTACTAATAAAACGATATTCAAAATCATTCCATTCTGGATTCCCTTCTCTATCAAAGTATCGGATTTCTAAATTCTCATACGGTCCCCCCGGAATTCCCTCGAGAGCCTGTTGAATAATTTTTATGGATTCTATCATTTCACCAATTCGGACTAGATAACGAGCCAATGAATCTCCTTCTTTTTGCCACTGTACTTCCCAATCAAATTCGTCGTAACACTCATACTGATCAACTTTACGAAGATCCCATTGTATTCCGGACGCTCGCAGCATTGGTCCCGATAAACCCCAATTTATTACTTCCTCTCGATCAATAATGCCTACCCCCTCGACTCGTTCTAAAAAAATGGGATTGCGTGTAATAAGTTGTTGATATTCAGCAACCCTTGTTAAAAAATAATTGCAGAAATCCAAACATTTATCTATCCAGCCATGAGGTAGATCAGCCGCTACTCCCCCGATCCGAAAATAATTATGCATCATTCTCATACCGGTGGCAGCTTCGAATAGATCATATACTAATTCTCTTTCTCTGAAAATATAGAAAAAAGGAGTCTGTGCACCAATATCCGCCATAAAAGGACCGAGCCATAACAGATGAGAGGCTATACGACTCAACTCCAACATAATTATTCTGATATAGCTGGCTCTTTTAGGTACTTGAATATTTCCCAATTGTTCCGGTCCATTTACCGTTATTGCTTCTGTGAACATAGTAGCTAAATAATCCCAACGTGTTACATAAGGCAAATATTGTATAATTGTTCGGTTTTCCGCAATTTTTTCCATCCCTCGGTGTAAATAACCCAAGATTGGTTCACAGTCAATAACATCTTCACCATCTAGAGTAATGATAAGTCGAAGAACACCATGCATTGATGGGTGTTGGGGACCCATATTGACTACCATGAGGTCTTTTCTTGTAGCTGGTATATTCATAGGTTTTTCCTTAATTCATTCTTTCATGAATTTCTGAAAATGAAAAAAGTTCATTAAAATTCAAGATCTAATAAATCAAATAATTCAAAATGCCTCCTCAAATTAACGAGTTTTTAATTCTCGAATATCCAACCGATTTATTAATTCTTTATAACCCATTTTATTTTTCTTTGACAAATAAGATAGCAGTCGTTGGCGTTTTCCCAAAATTTTACGTAGACCTCTCTGAGATAAATAGTCTTTTTTGTGTAATTGTAAATGTGAAGTAAGTCTTCGTATCCTATTGGTGAAACTAAATATTTGAAATTCAACAGATCCCCTGTTTTCTTCTTGTGAAATAACTGAGATGAATGAATTTTTTACCATAAAATGAAAACCCCTATTTTTTTTAAGATATTTTTGTTGATAGATATATTTATTGATCAGTAATAATAATGTCACTCGTTTTAGTTTGGTATAGAAAATAATTTTTTATTTCGTTATAAATTTTGGATTTTTAAAAATCAAATTGAATCAATCCTATTTTCATTTTCAAATTAGATTTAAAAAGGTATACATTTGAAAGGGTATACAAAAGGGTGGTTGTTTTCTGCACTCCCAAAATATAAAAACTTAGTCTTACAATCAGAAGGTCTTATTGATTCATTTCTAGATCGAATTGATAGGTCATTGAATTACATGTATCAGAATGGAATGTAAGACAATGGATGTGTGCACCTCTTTGTCGTCATCGACCCGCTATGATATGTATGGGAAATATAGCAAGAACTAGTAATTAATTTAAAATCGCGGATACATATGTATCCTTAACATACTGAAACGACTGCCGTTATTGGTATCAAACCAATACCGATTCATACAAGCTAAATCTTCTAATCGATAATTGGGCCAAAGAAATAACTTTAATTTAATAAGTTTTTCTTTGCTTTTATCCAAACGCTGGCTGTTTACCTTATTCCCATTTCCCAATGCTGAATTTTTATGCATATCATTTCTATTATTAGAATTGAAACAAATTAGAATTCTAAATTCTCTCCGAAGTCGGGGTGATAAAAGATTTTCAGGAACAAACAAATCATAATTCTTTTTATCTCTATTTCCAGTCATCTTTTGATATTTGGTAATGACTTTATCAGAATTCTTATCAACATGGGTTTTTTCTCGGTATTTTTGATTAATTTGGTGTTTACTTTGATGAACCAATGAAATACTAATGGTTTGATACATAATAAATTGTCCATCATTTTTTATAGATAGACGAATCGGTTCAATAATAAAAATTCCTCTTTTGATCAATTCTGTAAGAGTTAAATTTTTCTGAATCATAAGAATATCCAGACTCATTTCTCCCCTTTGAATAGAGGATATAGTTATTTCTCTTGGATTTATCAGTCGAAGCAGGAGACAATATACTTTGATGTTATTGATTATTTTTTTATTTAAAATATCATCCCATCGCAATTGAAAATGCAAATACCTTTTTAGCAAGAAAAAAAATTCTGCTTTTGTATTGTTCTTGTATTGCTTTTTATTTTTTTGTTTTTTCATGTCTGAGCCCATATAATTTTCTTCAACATCTTTTTCTTGGTTTGAAAGAGCGTATTCAAGGTTTGCTTGGTCCGCGGATTCTTTTTGACCTTTATTTCTTTTTTTTAATTCAAGAGATTTTTTTTCATTAGAGGATATAAAAGAATCTCTTTTTTTATTTACAGCGATGCTTTTGTTTTCAATATAAGTAGCGTTTTCTTTTATATTAGAATCTAAAAGAAGTAATTTTATTGGTATAACCCACGGTTTAGTTTTATACAAATTATAAAGTATCAAAAATTCTGGGAAGAACCAATGTTCAAGATTTGATATGGGACTATTTAATATTTCTTCATTCATTCCCATCCAATCCAAAAATCTTTTTTGATTGGATAGGTTGATTTCTTGATCTTGATGAATCGTGAGGTAAAAAAGATCTTTCTTTTTTATTTTATCAATTATTTGATAATTATTAAGCTTAGCCTTAGTAAATTTTTTATTACTGTCAGTATCGATATTGATCCAGGCTTCGATATCGACTTTCTTTCTAAGACAAAAATAGAGAATTCTCCAATCAAAATATTTTCTATCCATATTTTTCTCCATATCTCTAATATCATCTTGTACTAGATCACTATTGATAGGGATAATAGGAATACCTTCCATCATATTAAAAAATTTTCGTTTATGTGTGTTGGAATTCGAAAAAACTTCTTGATTATTTTTTACGTGAAATGGCGATTCATAAATTGAAGAGTACTGCGTATCTTCAGAATTAATAGATTTATATGCTAACCGATCATATCTATATTGTTTTTTAAAACTCTCCTTTTGATTCAGTAATGAAGCCTTTTGAAAATTCTTTTGTTTTTCGTAGTGAATAAATTTCATTTTTTTAAATGAATTGCATAAATCCTTATTTTGATTCATACAGTGTTGATTGAATCTATTTCGCCATTTTTGTGTTACTAATCTATACCATCTAATCTGAGATATATCATATTGATAATGATTCCTTAACCAGTTTGTCCATTGATTCATTCCGGATTTCTGACGATTCTTATGTTTTAATTGAGACTGAAACAATTCTTGTGTTCCAACAAAAGAATCCTTTATTTCATTTTTAATAAAAAGGGCTGCTCCATTATATTGAAAAACATATTTTAACTTAGATAAATAGAAATTTATAAATTGGGTTTGTGAGAGTTTGTAAAATACATAGGCTTGTGAAAAGTAGGATAAGTCACAAAAATTATTTGAATTATTATTACTAATATTAGTATTATAAAGTGCCTTTTTTAGAGTCGAAATAAAGTGAATTAAACTTTGATTTGTTTTATCAATTTTTTCTTTATTTGTTTCATTATCGGTAATGTATTTATTAATAATTTTTTTTATTGATTCAAGAAATGGTTGTGTATTGATCCTAGGAATATTAATGATCCACAGAAAGATATCTATGTATATCCTTTCAATGAAAATTTTTAAAAAATAATGGAATTTGCGGATTAATCGAACATTTTTTCTTTTTAATATCTGCC